CTTGATTGGATTCAATCGGCAGAACCCCAATATGGTGTATAAACAGAGCTTTTCTTTTTATTATTTGGACGCACCGCACCAACTAATTATGAAATTACATTGAGAGCCTCTACTCGCGTCCTGGCTCGTCTGACGGCTAAATTTGCTTCAATTCTTTGTCTCTTGCCCTCAGCTCGACTCAAGTTAGCTTCAGCTATTTCAAGAGTTTGCTGAGCTTCTTGCGGATCAATGTCACTACCCTTCTCCGCATCATTTACTAAAATGGTGATCTCATTATTGCCTATTCTAGCAAAACCGCCCATCAGAGCTATTTTTAACCATTGGTCGTTAAGACGTAGTCTCAAAATACCTATATCTACAGCTGTGGCAATAGGAGCGTGGTTTGGTAATACACCAATTTGGCCACTATTAGTAGATAAAATGATTTCTTTCACTCCCGAATCCCAAACAATTCGATTAGGGGTTAGTACACAAAGATTTAAGGTCATTTCTTCAATTTGCTCTCCACTTCTAAGTTCATAGCCTTCGCGGTAGCTTCATCGATGTTACCTACCAAATAAAAGGCCTGCTCAGGAAGACCATCTAATTCTCCGGAAAGGATCAGTTGAAACCCCCTAATTGTTTCTGCTAGACCAACATATTTCCCTGGAGAACCGGTAAATACTTCTGCTACGAAGAAGGGTTGCGATAAAAAACGCTCAATTTTTCGTGCTCTTGCTACGGTTAAACGATCCTCTTCGGATAATTCGTCCAACCCAAGGATAGCTATAATATCCTGAAGTTCTTTGTAACGTTGTGAAGTTTGCTTAACTCTTTGCGCAATTTCATAATGTTTCTCACCAACGATCCGAGGTTGGAGCATAGTTGACGTTGAATCTAAAGGATCTACTGCTGGATAGATACCTTTGGCAGCGAGTCCTCTTGATAGTACCGTAGTAGCATCTAAATGTGCAAATGTCGTGGCAGGGGCAGGGTCGGTCAAATCGTCCGCAGGTACATAAACTGCTTGAATAGAAGTTATGGATCCCTCTTTGGTAGACGTAATTCTTTCTTGCAAAGAACCCATTTCTGTACTAAGGGTAGGTTGATAACCCACAGCAGAAGGCATTCTGCCTAATAAAGCGGATACTTCGGATCCTGCTTGGACGAAACGGAAAATATTGTCGATAAATAGAAGGACATCTTGTTCATTAACATCCCGGAAATATTCTGCCATGGTTAGGGCAGTCAAACCAACTCTCATACGAGCTCCCGGCGGTTCATTCATCTGACCATAGACTAAAGCTACTTTGGATTCTGCAATATTTTGTTCATTAATCACTCCAGACTCTTTCATTTCCATGTAAAGATCATTTCCTTCACGAGTACGTTCGCCTACTCCGCCAAATACAGATACACCTCCATGAGCTTTGGCAATGTTGTTGATCAATTCCATGATAAGTACTGTTTTACCCACTCCAGCTCCCCCGAATAGTCCTATTTTTCCCCCGCGTCGATAAGGAGCTAAAAGATCCACTACTTTAATCCCTGTTTCAAAAATAGATAATTTGGTATCTAATTGTATAAAGGCAGGCGCAGATCTATGAATAGGGGATGTTGTGCGAGTATCTACAGGACCTAAATTATCAACAGGCTCTCCAAGAACGTTGAAAATTCGTCCGAGAGTCGCCCCACCGACTGGAACACTTAGAGGGGCTCCCGTGTCAACTACTTCCATTCCTCTCGTCAGACCATCTGTAGCACTCATAGCTACAGCTCTAACTCGATTATTTCCTAATAATTGCTGCACCTCACAAGTGACATTAATTTGCTGGCCGGCAGTATCTCGACCCTTAACTACCAAAGCGTTGTAAATATTAGGCATCTTGCCTGGGGGAAAGGCTACATCCAGTACCGGACCAATGATTTGAGCGATACGCCCCGTCTTTTTTTCTTCAAGTGCGGAAACCGAAGTAGTAGGATTGATTTTCATAAGAAAGTGAACTATGTCGAAATTTTTTCCAAGCCGAACCAAAAAAATGTCCGATAGCAAGCTGATTGGTTATTTTAATAAGAAAAGTGAATTTTCAAATTTAACCAACCTAACTAACCTCTTTTCAAAATATCAAGTAGATGAATAAGAATTATGAGGAAGTCTTTCATTTGTCTATCATTCTAGACAATCCCATCCATATTATCTATGGAATTCGAGCCTGAATTCTATTTCTGATTCATTATTTCTATCACACTGGCCTTTGTTTCTTATTTCAGCATATCAATCTCCGCCTATTCTTTTTATACCTTTTCAGGGACGAATTCCGGATAGTTTTACATCTAGGATTTACATATACAACATATAGCACTGTCAAGAGTGAATTTCTTATTATTTAGATATTTAGATTCAAAAAAAGTAGTTGGCCCATCGAAATAGAATAAATCAATCCCACATACTCCGAAGGATCCCCGTGAGTGAGCATGAACCTAAAAAAATGGATTTCAATGGACCCAATCGGTATTTTTC